CCGAGAGCCGTATATGAAAATTTCATCTCGTACGGCTCAAACAGAAACACCCCAATACTAGTTCTAACGGGTGTGTGTATATAGAACAGTTTTAAATTTTTTAATTTATTTCTATAAATTCCATTTTTTCTGACGATAGGAAATAAGAAAAACCCGAAAACGATTTCTTGTGGTTATAATGCCAAAAATTCAAGTCAGTTCATTCGTCTCTATATTGATCGTTATAGGCCTCTTGAATTTTCTATTTACCTATTTTCTTTGTTGTTATGTAATGCGGCTTTACTGCTATTTTTTTTTTATTTATAGGAATTCTCTTGTTAAGACCCTATGAATCACTTAAAACCTCAGATTCATACTATAACCTCGATGATTCAATAAAACCTTCTCAAACGAAGTCACAAAATTCCCTGAGTAAGAACCGTTGGATCAATCATATAAAGTTAAAAAATTATCATATAATAATCATAGAACCGTTGGATCATCACTTATTCACTGAATAGCTATAATGACGAAAAATCCAAAGAAATCTTTGTCCTTTGATCAAAATAAAAATAAACAGAAGTTTGAAAGAATAAAATCTTTCTATTTATAACTTCTAACTCTTTGAAAAACTTTTTGGAGTCCGGTCACAAGGTCTGACTATTAAGTATGAATCATAGTTCTAATACTTTGTTAATCTATTTCATATATTACGTGCTACAGATACTAAAATAATAAATATCCGACGAAGTAAAACCATCTTTATCAAGATGACAGACCCATTCTCTGTACTATCCATAGGATCTATTACACCAAGTCACACACTCATATTCCGGAAATACAGAAAAAAAAAGAAGTTCCACGGTCGAACTACCAAAATCGAATGGGATAAAAATCAGACATCTAAATGATTCACTTTGTATTGAATTTGTATTTAAAAAGCTAGTTAATGGTTCTTGTGAATCTAATTCATTGAAATTCCATCCAGTAAAATGGAAGAGTTATAAATCTCTAAAATAATAGATAGAAATATTGCAAATAGAGCCATTGCAAGACCCATCAAAGGAGCAGTCCCCCAACCAGGAGCTACTTTACCATATTCTGAATTCAATGGTTTCAATAAACTCCCTGCATTAGTTCGTTTTGGGCGGACAGATCTAGAACTACCCTCAACGGTTTGTGTAGCCATAATATTTTATATTCATTAAGATCTGTTGACTTTGTATACCATTCGGTTGTAAATAAATGATCTTATCATAGATCCACTGTGGTCTTAAAACTATATAACTTAAAAGTATAGAATAATGGAAACAGCAATCCTAGTTGCCATCTTTTTATCCGGTTTACTTGTAAGTTTTACTGGGTACGCCTTATATACTGCTTTTGGGCAACCTTCTCAACAACTAAGAGATCCATTCGAAGAACACGGGGACTAGTTGAAGTAATGATCCTCCCAACAATGGGAGGATCATTACTTTTAATTGAGATAATGAAAAATCATTTCACCTTTTTAGTTGGAACTTTAGGTGGTTCACGAAAAAAGATAGCGAAAAAAATTATTCCTAGAGTTGAAACTAAAAGGAATGTATAAACCAATGCTTCCATAGATTCGCTCGTGGTTTACAATTATAGCTTCCATACCTGTTTATTTGGTATCGTTTCCCGGATAAAGAAATAACAAAAGAAAAGGAAGCGAGATAAATCAAGATTTATCCGGGACCCCAACCCTATAGTAAGTCAAATAAAATAAAAACGATAATAGTACCAAAGCAATCTTGTATCAGACTACCTGTCTTCTTGTAGTTGGATCTCCAAGTTTTTGGAATGCTCCAAATTCCACTTGAGCATCTAAATCCGGATCAATACCAGCAAAAACATCTCTAAACAAGGTTCTAGCACCATGCCAAATGTGTCCGAAAAAGAAGAGCAAAGCAAATGAAGCATGTCCAAAAGTAAACCAACCCCTTGGACTGCTACGAAAAACACCGTCAGATTTCAAAGTTGCACGGTCTAATTCAAAAATTTCACCCAATTGAGCACGTCTAGCATATTTTTTCACAGTAGCAGGATCACTATAACTGACTCCGTTGAGTTCGCCGCCATAGAACTCAACAGTTACACCTACCTGTTCGACACTATATTTTGATTCCGCCCTTCTAAAAGGAACGTCGGCCCTAACAATTCCGTCTCCGTCAACCAAAACAACCGGAAATGTTTCAAAAAACGTAGGCATACGACGTACAAAAAGTTCACGTCCCTCTTTATCTCTAAAGATAGGGTGTCCTAACCACCCAACAGCTATTCCATCGCCGTTGTCCATTGAGCCCGCTCTGAATAACCCCCCTTTTGCCGGATTATTGCCAATGTAATCATAAAAAGCTAGTTTTTCAGGAATTTTAGACCAAGCTTCGGATAAACTTTGATTTTCGGCTAACCCAGTACCAATTCTTCGATATATTTCTTGTTGAAAGTATCCTTGATCCCATTGATAGCGCGTGGGGCCAAACAATTCAATCGGAGTAGTTGCTGAACCATACCACATAGTTCCAGCAACTACAAAAGCTGCAAAAAAGACAGCAGCAATACTACTGGAAAGGACGGTTTCAATATTTCCCATACGTAATCCTTTGTATAGACGTTGGGGTGGACGAACACTAAGATGGAATAGTCCTGCCAATATGCCCAAGGTCCCCGCTGCAATATGATGAGAGGCTATTCCTCCCGGAACAAAAGGATCAAAACCCTCCACACCCCACGCTGGATTTACGGATTGGACCCTTCCCGTTAGTCCATAAGGATCGGACACCCATATTCCAGGACCATATAATCCTGTTACATGAAATGCACCAAAACCAAAACAAGCCACCCCTGAAAGAAATAAATGAATTCCAAAGATCTTGGGCAAATCCAAAGAGGGTTTTCCTGTACGCTCATCAGTAAATATTTCTAGATCCCAATATACCCAATGCCAGATCGCTGCCAAAAAACACAAGCCAGAAAACACAATATGCGCCCCGGCCACACCCTCGTAACTCCAAATACCTGGATTCGTTATAGTGCCCCCTGTGATACTCCAACCGCCCCATGAATTGGTTATTCCTAAACGAGTCATGAAGGGTATAACGAACATACCCTGCCTCCACATTGGATCAAGAACAGGGTCAGAGGGATCAAAAACAGCTAATTCGTATAAAGCCATCGAACCGGCCCAACCAGCAACCAGAGCTGTATGCATTATATGAACAGCAATTAAACGACCCGGATCATTCAATACGACGGTATGAACACGATACCAAGGCAAACCCATGGAAATACCCCTTTATCAACGAAAAATAAACACAATGTAACTTTATTGCATTGGAAAAAACTATACTATGATCCCCTTTTTAGGGGATTCTCTTGTGGAAAGGATTGATATTTGTTTGATGCTTTTCGTACAAATTACTTTTAGTAATAATGAAACTGTTTTGTTCCTAGGAACAAAAAGAAGCAGATGTATTCTACACCCGATAAGTACCAATACGCAAGGGGTTATCAATAATTCATATGTAAGACTATAATAATTATATATATATATTCTAATTATATGAATTAAATTGAGACTTGGTATAGAAACCTACCAAGTGATAACTCTCACATTCAGAGAAACCCTGGAATTAACAGAGGGCAATCCTGAGCCAAATCCCGTTTTCTGAAAACAAACACGGGTTTCAGAAACCCAGAATAAATAAAGTAAAGGATAGGTGCAGAGACTCAATGGAAGCTGTTCTAACAAATGGAGTTGGTTGAATTGTATTTGTAAAGGCATCTTTCTATCAAAACAGGATGAAAGATAAACTTAGTATAATATAAGAATCTTAATTTTAAAATTATAATATTTTTTTTTTTTTTCAATTTTTATTTGGAACCTATTCACAAATATTTTTCATAGAAATATAAAAAATTTACAGAACCGGTTCGGGTCGTCATTAATCTTTTTGAATAATTTGGAATATAGTAGTAGGTATACATATGTACCCAAGCATACCTAAACGATATACCTTGTTTTTCGTCCTGATCAATATCACCAATCAATATGACTGTCGATAGCGTCACTATCGTCAAGAGCATAAAAATCATCAATATGATCACTCTCATCACTATCATCAAACAACCCATCACTATCATCAAACAACTCATCAAGCTCGCCCTTCTCATCGTCAATTTTATCAAAAACAAAACCCAAAGTAGTCCGTATACCTATGTGATCAATAATTCCATACTTTTTGGCTTCTTTTGCTGTCATCGTAACCTCGTGTTGCATGTCGCAGGTTATTATCGAAAAGGGTTGGCCCGTCCTTTGGGAATAAGTTATTGCTATACTTTCGCGCAGCGTCAGCAGTTCTCCCATGTCATGGAGAAATACTGCCGACCGTAAACCTTTACTTTTACTAGTAGGTTGGTGGAGCATTACCCTAGCGTTAGGAAGTGCGCAACGTTTGTCAAATGCCCCCCCAGACAGAATAAAGGATCCCATTGAAGCGGCTAACCCGACGCATACTGTGGTTACATCGGCTGTCACAAATTGTATAGTATCATAAACAGCTATTCCGGGTATTACTGAACCGCCAGGAGAGTTTATAAACAAACACTGCTCTAGGGTCTCATCCTCGATGTGAAGAAATACCATAATAGCAACAATTGTATTGGAAATCTCTGTTTCAACCGCTTGGCATAAAAAAAGCATTCTTTGTCGATAAAGGGCGTTGTAGACGTCAACCCATGTCGCTTCTTCATCGCCAGGAATTAGATAAGCTACTTTAGGAACACCGACAGGCATATGGTAAAATACATTTTTTTAATTATGTATTTTACTTTAGTCTTTATTTTAGTCTTTAGCCTCGGCACAAAAAAAAACCAAACAAAGAAGGAAGGAAATAGATAAACCAAATGAAAAAAGTAAATAACCGACATGAAGGAAGTAAATCTAAGTCTGAGATTTAAAAACGAGTGTGTACTGGACGCTATAACAGCATGAAAGT